TTTTTTTTTTCTAAGAAAAATTATAAATTATGGTTTCAATAAAAATTAAAATAATTTTCGTTAATATAATTATTAAATTATATTAATATTTTATTTTTATTTTATAGAATAAATACATTAATTAAATTAAAATAATTCAATATTAAATATTTTAATTTTTTATAATTTAAAAATAAATAATTGATTTAATTTTAAAATTTTTTTATTCAATAAGAATATTATGAAAAAAAAATAAGAAAAATTATTAATTGTTTATTAATAATTATAAAATTATTAAATATATATATAAATATATAAATATATAAATATATAAATATATATAATTTAATAATAAATATTTTAATATATAAATATATATATATATATAATTTAATAATAAATATTTTAATATATAAAAAAAAAAAAAAAATTCTATATTTAATTTAATTATTATAAAAAAAAAATTATTATAGTTTAAAAATTTATTTTAAGTTTATTTTACATATAAATTTTAGTGTTAATTTAAATTTATTTTAAAAATAAATTTTTATTTTAAATAGTAATTAATATTAAATATTTAAGAAATTAAGATTTAGTAATATTTATAATTAATAACAAATTTTGTGCCAGCAGTTGCGGTTAAACAAAAGTTAATATAAATTTTTTTAGTTATAATAAATGATGATTTTTTTTTAATTTAAATATTAGATTTTTAGGTGAAATTTTAATTTACTTTAAATATTAATAATTTTTCATGATTTAATAAATTTTATAAAAAACTAGGATTAGATACCCTATTATAAAAATTTAAATTATAAAAACTTAAATAGTAATTAATTATTTATTGAAATTTAAATAAAATGGCGGTATTTTAGTTCATTTAGAGGAATCTGTTTAATAATTGATAATCCACGAGTAAATTTACTTATTTTAAAATTTTGTATATCGTTGTTAAAAAAATATTTATTTATAAAAATAATATTTAAGATTTAAAATTAGAAATTAAATCAAATCAAGATGCAGATTATAAATAAGAATATAATGGATTACAATAAATTTATTTAGATGGATTTTAATTTGAAAAATTTAATTAAAAGTGGATTTAAATGTAATTTTATTTAAATTGATAAAATGGTTTTTAATTAAAATATGTACATATTGCCCGTCGCTTTCATATGAAATTATAAATTTTTATAATATAAATTGAAATAAGTCGTAACAAAGTAGAGGTACTGGAAAGTGTTTCTAGAAAGAACAAATTAGAGCTTGGGAAAGTATTTCATTTACATTGAGGAGATATTAATAATATTAATTAATTTGAGGGGGAAAAATTAATAAATAAATATTAATAAAAAAATTTTTAAATTTATTAAGTATTTTAATGGGGGTTAAAGTATTTTAATAGAAAAAATTTAAATTTTTATAGTTAATTAGTATTGTGAGAGAAATTTGAAATAATTATAAAATATAAATTTATTAAAAAGTAATTTTTATTTAGTGTATCTTGTGTATCAGAGTTTATTAAAAATTTATTTTGGTTAAAATTTTCTCGAATTTAAAAGAGCGAATTAAATATAAAAGTTATTGTAGTAAAAATATTTTTAATATTTAATTTGAAATGAAATGTTATTCGTTTTTAAATATATCTAGTTTTTTTAGAAAAAAATTTAATTTTAAATTGATTTTTAAACATTTATATTTTATTAATAAATTTTTAAGATTAATTTTATATTTTAAGGGATAAGCTTTAAATTAAATTAATATAATATTTAATTTAATATTGAAAATTGTATAATTTATATTGTTAAAAAATTTTATTTTATTATAAATAATTTCAATTAATATAAAATTTAATTAAAATTTATTATTTTATAAGAAAAATATATTTAATAATATAATTTAAGTTATAATGATAAAATTAGTATAAATTTTTATTAATATTATTAAATTTAATTTAAGGTATTTTAAAGGAATTCGGCAAAATTTTATATTCACTTGTTTATCAAAAACATGTCTTTTTGAAAATAATTTAAAGTCTAATCTGCCCACTGATTAATAATTAAAGGGCTGCAGTATTTTGACTGTACAAAGGTAGCATAATCATTAGTCATTTAATTGATGACTTGTATGAAAGATTGGATGAAATATGAACTGTCTTTAAATTAAATATAGAATTTAATTTTTAAGTTAAAAAGCTTAAATAATTTAAAAAGACGAGAAGACCCTATAGAGTTTTATTATTTATTTAAATTAATATTTTTATAATTAGTTGTATTTATGTTAATTTTTAATAAATAATTTTATTGGGGTGATAAAAAAATTTAATTAACTTTTTTTAATTTAAAAACATAAATAAGTGAATATTTGATCCATATTTTATGATTATAAGAAAAAATTACCTTAGGGATAACAGCGTAATTTTATTTTTTAGTTCAAATAAGAAATAGAGTTTGCGACCTCGATGTTGGATTAAGATAAAATTTAAATGCAGAAGTTTAAAAGTTTTGATCTGTTCGATCATTAAAATCTTACATGATCTGAGTTCAAACCGGTGTAAGCCAGGTTGGTTTCTATCTTTTAAAAATAAAAATATTTTAGTACGAAAGGATTAAATATTTGAATTATATTTTTTAATTTGAATTTTATTAAATATATATATATATATATATAAAAATTATTATGGATTTACTATTTTGGCAGATTAAATGTGATGATTTTAGAAGTCATTAATATATAGATAAATTATATAGATAGTAATATATATGATTGATTTAATATTAATGTTAATTGGAGTTTTAATTTTAATTTTAGGTGTTTTAATTGGTACAGCTTTTTTAGTGTTGATAGAACGTAAGGTTTTAGGTTATATTCAAATTCGTAAAGGTCCTAATAAATTAGGGTTTATAGGGGTTATTCAACCTTTTTCAGATGCTATTAAATTATTTACTAAAGAAATGATTTATCCCTATTATTCAAATTATTTAATTTTTTATTTTTCTCCTGTATTAGCTTTTGCTTTATCTTTATTAATTTGATTTGTAATTCCTTATTATTTTAATTTAGTTAGATTTAATTTAGGTTTATTATTTATTTTAAGATGTTTAAGTTTTGGGGTTTATAGTGTTATAGTAGCGGGATGGTCTTCTAATTCAAATTATGCTTTGTTGGGGGGTCTTCGGGCTGTAGCTCAAACTATTTCTTATGAAGTTAGATTGGCTATTATTTTATTATCAAATGTAGTTTTAGTGATAAGATTTAATTTAGTTGATTATACTATATTTCAAGGTAAAATTTATTTTTTTATAATTATAATTCCTTTGAGTTTATGTTGAATTAGATCAATATTAGCTGAAACAAATCGAACTCCTTTTGATTTTGCTGAAGGTGAAAGAGAATTAGTTTCAGGATTTAATATTGAGTATAGAAGAGGGGGGTTTGCTTTGATTTTTTTGGCAGAATATTCTAGTATTTTATTTATAAGTTTATTGTTTGTTATTTTATATTTAGGGGGGTTTGAGTTAAGATTTTATTTTTATATAAAGTTTGTTTTTATTTCTTTTCTTTTTATTTGAGTTCGAGGTACTCTACCTCGTTATCGTTATGATAAATTAATATATTTGGCTTGAAAGAGATATTTACCTATTTCTTTAAATTTTTTATTATTTTTTTTAGGGTTAAAAATTTTTTTTATATAAAGAAGTTAATTATTTTTAGTATATTTAATAAATTAATAGAATATTTATTTATTCTTTCTTAAGTTTTCAAAACAAATGCTTTACAAGCTCATTAATTAATTAATTTTTGAAAATTAATTTATCTCAAAATTTATTTAATAAAGGGTTAATAATATAAAATGAGAAGTAAATTACAGTTAAAATTTGTCCTGTAATAATATATGGGTCTTCAACAGGACGGGCTCCAATTCATGTTAATAAAATAATAGTTGTTAATAATGATCAAAATATAATTTGATTTAGGGGGTAAAATTGAATTCCTTGGATTTTTTTGTTAAAAGTAAATGGTAAAATAATTAAAATAAGAATAGATATTACTAAAGCAATTACTCCTCCTAGTTTATTAGGGATTGATCGGAGGATAGCGTAAGCAAATAAAAAATATCATTCAGGTTGAATGTGAATAGGTGTTACTAAAGGGTTAGCAGGAATAAAATTATCTGGGTCTCCTAGTAAGTATGGGTTTGATAAAGATAAAAAAATTAAGAATGAAATTAGTATAATTGCTCCTAATAAATCTTTAAAAGTAAAAAATGGGTGAAAAGGGATTTTATCATAATTTCTATTAATTCCTAGAGGGTTATTTGATCCAGTTTGATGAAGAAAAAGTAAATGAATTATAGTTATTATTAAAATAATAAAAGGAAATAAAAAATGAAATGTGTAAAATCGGGTAAGGGTAGCATTATCTACAGCAAACCCCCCTCAAATTCAATTAACTAATATAGTTCCAAGGTATGGGATAGCAGAGAGTAAGTTTGTAATTACAGTAGCTCCTCAAAAAGATATTTGTCCCCATGGTAGTACATATCCTATAAAAGCAGTTCCTATTAAAAGAAAAAAAATTATTACTCCAATTATTCATGTTTGTTTTAAATTAAAAGATTCATAATAAATTCCTCGTCCAATATGTAAATAAATACAAATAAAAAAGAGTGATGCCCCATTAGCGTGAAGAGTTCGAATTAATCAACCATAATTTACATTTCGGCAAATATAATTAACTCTATAAAAAGCTAATTCAATATTAGCAGTATAATATATAGTTAGAAATAATCCTGTAATGATTTGGGTAATTAAACATAAAGCTAACAAAGATCCAAAATTTCATCAATAGGAGATATTTGATGGGGAGGGAAGATCAATTAAAGAATTATTTAAAATTTTAATTAATGGGTTTGATTTTCGTATAAGAATGAATGTTTTATTATTATTTATCATTTAAATTTTAACTTATTATTATATAATATATATAAATGTAATTAATTTAATTAAATTTAGATCGTAATGGACCATAAAAAATATTGGTAATTTTAACTACTGCAATTAATGTAATAAATAAATAAATTATTATTATTATTATTAATAAAAAAGTTTGACTATTATATAATTTATTTAAGTTAATTTTATTAAAATTTCTATTTAATAATAAATTATTATAATTAAAAAAATTAATCATATCTCTATTAATAGAAAAATTTATAAATAAATTATTATTAAATGAGTTAATAAAAGAAAAAATTCTAATAATAACAATAAATATTAAAAATATTTTTAATATATTAGAGGTTAGAAAGAGTTCATTTGAAGCAATTCTTGAAACATAAATAAATAAAACTAAAAGACCCCCTAAAAACACTAAAAATAAAATATAAGAGAATCAATATGTTTTAATTATTATTCCTGATATAATACAGATTAAAGAAGTTTGAATTAAAATTATTAATCCTATAGAAAGGGGGTTATTAAGAAATAATATTAATAATGAAATGTTAATAATAAATATTGATAATATTTTGATTATAATGTCAAATCAAAGAATAGTTTAATTAAAATAATAATTTTGGAGATTATAGATAAAGAAATTCTTTTTTTTTGAAGTTTTTAAAATAAATTATTTATTTTTGGTTTACAAGACCAATGTTTTTTTTTAAACTATAAAAACTAATTTTATTTAATGATAATATTAATTTGGTTTATATTTTTAATTATATTTTTTATTGGGAATTTAATTTTTGTGTTAAAGCATAAGCATTTATTAATTGTTTTACTTAGTTTAGAGTTTATTGTTTTAATAATTTTTTTTTTTTTATTAATTACTATAAGTTATGTAGATTATGATTTGTATATATTAATAGTTTTTTTAGTTTTTTCAGTTTGGGAGGGGGCATTAGGGTTATCTATTTTAATTTCTATAATTCGTACCCATGGGAGAGATTATTTTCAAAGATTTAATTTATAATTTAAATTAATTTAAAATATTAATGATAAAATTTTTAATAATAATATTATTTTTAATTCCTATTTGTTTTATGAGAAATATGTTTTGGATGGTTCAAATAGTTTTATTTTTGTTAATATTTTTTTTTATAAATTTAACAATTAATTTATATTATATAAGTAATTTAAGATATTTAATTTCTTGTGATATTATAAGTTATGGTTTAATTTTGTTAAGAATTTGAATTTGTATTTTAATAATTATAGCTAGAGAAAATTTGTTTAAAGTAAATTTTTATGTTAATTTTTTTTTATTTAATGTTATTTTTTTACTTATTATATTATTTTTAACTTTTAGAGTTACTAATATATTTTTATTTTATTTATTTTTTGAAGGTAGTTTAATTCCTACTTTAATTTTGATTATTGGGTGAGGCTATCAACCTGAACGTATTTTAGCTGGGATGTATCTTTTATTTTATACTTTATTTGTTTCTTTACCTTTATTATTAGGGATTTTCTATATTTATATAGAAAATTATAGAATAATTATTTATTTTTTAAAGTTTATAAATTTAGATAATTATATTTTATATTTGTGTATAATTTTAGCTTTTTTAGTTAAAATACCTATATATTTTGTTCATTTATGACTTCCCAAAGCTCATGTAGAAGCTCCTGTTTCTGGATCAATAATTTTAGCTGGGATTATGTTAAAATTAGGAGGGTATGGTTTGTTACGTTTAATAATTTTTTTACAAAAAATTAATTTTAAGTTAAATTATATTTTTATTGTAATTAGATTATTAGGGGGTTTATATATTAGTTTGAAATGTTTTTGTCAGGTTGATATTAAATCCCTAATTGCTTATTCATCTGTTGCCCATATAAGAATAGTAATTAGAGGTATTATAATTATAAATTATTGAGGATTTTTAGGTTCTTATATTATAATGATTGGTCATGGTTTATGTTCTTCAGGTATATTTTGTTTAGCTAATATTTTATATGAGCGTTTACATAGTCGAAGTTTATATATTAATAAGGGTTTAATAAATTTTATACCTTCAATAAGATTATGATGATTTTTATTAGTTTCATCTAATATGGCTGCCCCTCCTAGATTAAATTTAATAGGTGAAATTAGATTAATTAATAGATCAGTAAGTTGGTCTTGAATTTCAATAATTATTTTAATATTAATTTCTTTTTTTAGAGCCGGTTATAGATTATATTTATATTCTTATATTCAACATGGAGAAAGTTATTCAGGTATTTATAGATATTATACAGGTTTATCTCGAGAATATTTAATATTATTATTACATTGATTTCCTTTAAATATTATAATTATAAAAATTGATTATAGAATAATTTGATTTTATTTAAATAATTTAATAAAAATATTGATTTGTGGTGTCAAAAATATGATAAAGTTCATTTTAAATTATTAATAATCTAAAATATTCTATTTGTTTTGTTTTTTTTTTTTTTTTATTTATAATAAGAATAATATCTTTTTTTTTTTTTATGATTATAGTTGAAAATAATAGAGTTTTATTTTTAGAGTGGGAAATTATTTCTTTAAATTCTGTTAATATTGTTTTATCAATTTTATTAGATTGGATATCTTTATTATTTATGATATTTGTTTTTTTAATTTCTTCAGTGGTTATTTATTATAGAAAAAGATATATAAGATCTGAGTTAAATTTAAGTCGGTTTATTATTTTAGTTTTATTATTCGTTATTTCTATAATATTTCTTATTATTAGTCCTAATATTATTAGAATTTTATTAGGTTGGGATGGTTTAGGATTAGTATCTTATTTGTTGGTAATTTATTATCAAAATTTAAAATCATATAATGCCGGGATGTTAACTGCTTTATCAAATCGAATTGGGGATGTTTTAATTTTAATAGTAATTTCATGAATATTAAATTATGGTAGATGAAATTATATTTTTTATTTAGAATTTATAAGAAATGATTGGGAAATAAATATAATTAGATGAATAATTATTATAGCTGCAATAACAAAAAGAGCTCAAATTCCTTTTAGTTCTTGATTACCTGCTGCTATAGCAGCACCTACTCCAGTTTCTGCTTTAGTTCATTCTTCTACTTTAGTTACAGCAGGTGTTTATTTATTAATTCGTTTTAATTTATTATTAGAGGGTACTTTTTTTTTAAAAATTTTATTATTACTCTCAGGTATAACTATATTTATAGCTGGTGTTAGAGCAAATTATGAGTTTGACTTGAAGAAAATTATTGCTTTATCTACTTTAAGTCAATTAGGTTTAATAATAAGAATTTTAAGAATGGGAATACCAGATTTAGCTTTTTTTCATTTATTAACCCATGCTATATTTAAAGCTTTATTATTTATGTGTGCAGGGATAATTATTCATATAATAGGTGATATACAAGATATTCGTTATATAGGGGGAATAAATTTATATATTCCTTTAACTTCTTTATGTTTTAATTTATCAAATATAGCTTTATGTGGGATTCCTTTTTTAGCTGGTTTTTATTCAAAGGATTTAATTTTAGAGTTAGTTAGATTTAGAAATTTAAATTTATTAATTTTTTTTTTATATTATATTTCAACAGGTTTAACAGTATTTTATACTATTCGTTTAATTATATATTTAATATTAGGTGATTTTAATTTAATAAGAATTTATAATTTATATGAAGAAGATTATACTATATTAAAGGGAATATTTGTTTTAATAATAATAAGAGTAATTAGAGGGGGGTTTTTAAGATGAGTAATTTTTTCATATCCTTATATAATTTATTTACCTGTTAATTTAAAAATGATAGTTATTTATGTAAGTTTATTAGGGGGAGGGTTTGGATATTTAATTAGAAATATGAATTTTTATTCATTAAATAAATTTTTAATAACTTATAATTTAAGAAGTTTTTTATGTTTAATATGATTTATACCTAATTTATCAACTTATGGAGTTAGATATTTTTTTTTGAATTATGGTCAGAAATTAATAAAAAATATTGATATAGGATGAAGTGAGGTTTTTATAGGTTATGGAATAATAAAGATTGTGAGAAAATATTCTAATTTTTATAATATTTTTCAAATAAATAATTTAAAGATTTATTTATTTAGATTTGTTATATGAATAATAATTAGAGTTTTAATATTTTTATTATTATCATTTTAATATATATATATATATATATATATTTAAATAGCTTATAGTTAGAGCATAATATTGAAGCTATTAAGGAGATAAATTTATCTTTAAATAAATATTTATAAAAAAAAAATATTTTATTATTACATTGAAAATGTAAGGTTTTATTTAAACTATATAAATATATATATATATATATATAATAGAAATATTAATGGAATTTAACCACTAAAAATTAAGTTAGCAGCTTAATTTTAAATTATATATTTCTTTAATTGGAATTTAAATTCAATTTTATCATTAACAGTGATATACCTCTTTTTGGTTTCAATTAAATAATATTAATTAAATAAGGAGTTTAATTAACTCTTTCTTTTAAGTCGAAATTAAATGCAAAATTGCTTCTTATTTTTAATTATATTATTAAATTAAGATAAATTGAATAAATCAATATTTTTTGAGTGCAAATCAAAAGTTTTAATAAACTATAATCCTAAATTTAATAAGTTCAATTTAATATATTTTGATTTCATTCATGAAATAATCCAATAATTAGAATTAAAATAAAAAAAATTCTAACTTTTCTTCAAATTAAGAATCTAACTATTTTAAATAAAGGGATAATAGGGAAAATTAATGCAATTTCTACATCAAAAATTAAAAAAATTACTGTAATTAAAAAAAAATGAAGGGAAAATGGGATTCGAGCTGAAGATTTTGGATCAAATCCACATTCAAATGGGGAAGATTTTTCTCGATCATAAAAAGATTTTTTAGAGAGTAATAAAGCTAAAATTATTATAATATTACTGATTATAATAGAGATTATAAAAATATTTAATATTAAAGTAATTATTTATATTAAAATTTTTAAACTTTTTGATTGGAAGTCAAATATACTAAATATATTATATAAATAATTAATTACCCCATCAATAAATAGAGATATATAAAAATAATCAAACAACATCTACAAAGTGTCAATATCATGCTGCGGCTTCAAATCCAAAATGGTGATTTCTAGAAAAGTGATTATTTAAATGACGAATTAGACAAAATAATAAAAATAATGTACCAATAATTACATGTAATCCATGGAATCCTGTGGCTATAAAAAATGTAGATCCATAAATTCTATCAGCAATAGAAAAAGGTGCTTCTAAATATTCGTATGCTTGTAAGATGGTGAAATAAATTCCTAATATAATAGTAATAAATATTGCTTGTGTAAATTGAGTTTTATTAAATTCTATTAAAGCATGATGAGCTCAAGTTACTGAAATTCCTGATCTAATTAAAATAATAGTGTTTAATAAAGGGATTTGAAATGGGTTAAAGGGGATAATTCTTATTGGGGGTCATGATGATCCAATTTCAATATTAGGTGATAATCTACTATGAAAAAATGCTCAAAAGAATGATAGGAAGAAAAAAATTTCTGATACAATGAATAGAATTATACCTCAGCGTAATCCTTTTGTTACTATTAAAGTATGTTTACCTTGAAATGTTCCTTCACGACATACATCTCGTCATCATTGATATATTGTTAAAATAATGATTATATATCCTAAAATAAGTAAATTAATGTTAAAATTATGAAATCATTTAATTATTCCTGTAACTAGAGTTATAACTCCAATAGCTCCAGTTAAAGGTCATGGACTATAATCAACTAAGTGGAATGGATGATTGTTAATATTTTTCATTAAAATTTTAATTAATTAACTTCTCTAGAATATAATGTTCTTAAAATAGCAATTACATATGATTGGATAACCGCAACTGCTGATTCTAAGATTAGGAGTAAAATTTGGGATATAATTATTAATCTAATTAAGTAGTAATTTATATTAGGTCCAGTACTTCTTAATAAAGTTATTAATAAATGACCTGCAATTATATTAGCGGTTAATCGTACAGCTAGTGTTCCCGGTCGGATAATGTTTCTAATAGTTTCAATTAATACTATAAAAGGTATTAAAGCAGGGGGAGTTCCTTGAGGGATTATGTGAATAAATATATGGTTAGAGTTATTAATTCAACCATAAATTATAAAACTTAATCATAAAGGTAAAGAAATTGACAATGATAAAGTTAGATGACTAGTTCTTGTAAAAATATAGGGGAATAATCCTAAAAAATTATTAAATAAAATAAAGGAGAATATAGAGATAAAGATAAAAGTTGATCCTTGGAAATAATTATTTTTTAATAAAGTTTTGAATTCATTATGAAGTTTAATTAAAATGAATTTTCAAAAAATATAATGACGATTAGGAATAAGTCAAAAAGAATAAGGGATAAATAAAATTCCTAGTATTGTTCTTAATCAATTTAAAGAGATGTTAAATAAATTAGTAGATGGGTCGAAGATTGAAAATAAATTACTTATCATTTTCAGTTAAGATTTTTATTTTTTTTTATTAAATTAAAATTTTTATTATTATTAATATTATATTTATTATTATTATTTAAATTATAAATATAATAATTTATAATATTAAAAATTAAATAAATAAATAAAAATAATAAAAAAGATAATAATCAATTAATAGGTATTATTTGAGGAATAAAAGAATATTATATTTATAATAATGATTTAAATTTGACATATTTATGTTATTTTTTAACTAATTCTTTCATTAGAAGTAGGTGTTAAATTACTATAATATGGTTTAAGAGACCATTACTTACTTTCAGTCATCTAATGAAGAATAATTATTAATTCAATTAATAAAGTTTTTAATTGGAATTCTTTCAATTATAATTGGTATAAATCTGTGGTTAGTTCCGCAAATTTCTGAACATTGACCAAAAAAAATTCCAGGTCGTCTGATAAAAAAATTAGTTTGATTTAATCGTCCTGGGTTAGCATCAATTTTAACACCTAAAGCTGGAATTGTTCAAGAGTGGATTACATCAGTTGCAGTAACTATAATTCGAATTTGATTATTTATTGGTAGGACAACGCGATTATCAACATCTAATAAGCGAAAATTATCTAATTTTATATTATCAGATTTCACTATATAAGAATCAAATTCAATATTTTTGAAATCTGAATATTCATAACTTCAATATCATTGATGTCCAATTGATTTTAGAGTAATTAATGGATTATTAAGTTCATCTAATAAATATAGAAGTCGGAGAGAGGGGAGGGCAATAAAAATTAAAGTAATAGCAGGTAAGATTGTTCAAATTACTTCAATTATTTGTCCTTCTAAAAGAAAACGATTAATATATTTATTGAATAATAATCTAATTATTAAATAACCTACTAAAATAGTAATTATGATTAAAATAATTAAAGTGTGGTCATGGAAAAAAATAATTTGTTCTATTAGAGGTGATGCTCTATTTTGAAGATTAAAATTAGATCATGTAGCTATTTCTAAAAAAAGGATAATCCTTTATGAATGGGGTTTAAATCCATTACATATAATCTGCCATATTAGAAATTTCTTAGAATAGGTAATTCATTATATGAATGTTCAGCTGGGGGTAAATTTTGATATCATTCAATTGATGAAGTTAAATTTAGGGGGAAAAGAGCAATTCGTTGATTAATTATAGATTCTCATATAATAATTAATATAAATATTACTGCAATTAATGAAATATAAGATCCTAAAGATGAGATAATATTTCATGATATAAATGAATCTGGGTAATCAGAGTATCGTCGAGGTATACCTGCTAATCCTAAAAAATGTTGTGGGAAAAATGTTAAATTAACTCCAATAAATATGGTTATAAATTGGATTTTTAATATGAAAGGATTTAAAGTTAATCCTGAAAATAGTGGATATCAGTGAATAAATCCTCCTATAATAGCAAATACTGCTCCTATAGAAAGAACGTAGTGGAAATGAGCTACTACATAATAAGTATCATGAAGGGTAATATCAATTGAAGAATTAGATAAAATTACTCCAGTTAATCCTCCTACAGTGAATAAAAATACAAATCCTAATCTTCAGAGAATAGAAGGTGAGTAATTAATTTGAGTTCCATGTAATGTAGCTAATCATCTGAAAATTTTAATTCCAGTAGGAACTGCAATAATTATTGTAGCAGAGGTAAAGTAAGCTCGTGTATCAATATCTATACCTACAGTAAATATGTGGTGAGCCCAAACAATAAATCCTAATAATCCGATAGCTAATATTGCATAAATTATTCCTAAACATCCAAATGTTTCTTTTTTTCCTCTTTCTTGGGAAATAATATGGGAAATTATTCCAAATCCTGGTAAAATTAAAATATAAACTTCAGGATGTCCGAAAAATCAAAATAAATGTTGGTAAAGGATTGGATCCCCTCCTCCTGCAGGGTCAAAAAAGGATGTATTTAAATTTCGGTCAGTTAATAATATTGTAATAGCACCTGCTAAAACAGGTAAAGATAAAAGTAGAAGGAAAGCTGTAATTCCAACTCTTCAAACAAATAAAGGTATTTGATCAAACGATAAATTTCTTAATCGTATATTAATAATGGTAGTAATAAAATTAATTGCTCCTAAAATTGATGAAATACCAGCTAAGTGAAGAGAAAAAATAGCTAAATCAACAGATCTACCTCCATGAGCAATATTAGAAGATAGAGGAGGGTAAACAGTTCATCCTGTTCCTGCTCCATTTTCTACAATTCTTCTTGAAATTAAAAGGGTTAATGAGGGGGGTAATAATCAAAATCTTATATTATTTATACGGGGGAAAGCTATATCAGGGGCTCCTAATATTAAAGGTACTAACCAATTACCAAATCCTCCAATTATAATTGGTATAACTATAAAAAAAATTATGATAAATGCATGAGCTGTAACAATAGTATTATAAATTTGATCATTTCCGATTAATGATCCAGGATTCCCTAATTCAGCTCGAATTAGTAAACTTAGAGATGTTCCTACTATTCCTGATCAAATACCAAAAATAAAATATAAGGTTCCAATATCCTTATGATTTGTTGAATATAATCATTTTCGCTTATTTTTTAATAAAATGGCTGAGTTTAAGCGGTAAATTGTAAATTTATTAACGAGAAATTTCTCTTTTATTATATTAAGGTCTTATATTCAATAATGATGTAAAATTGCAAATTTTAAGGAGTATTTAAATTATACTAAGGCTTAAAGATTATTTCTTTATAAATAATTTTGAAGATTATTAGTTTACCTTAACTTAAAACCTTAATAAAAAAAAAAGGTTCTAATAATTATACTAAAAATAGAAAAAAATGAAAATAAATTAATAAGAGAAAATTTATTATTTTTAATAAAAACTTTAAATCATTTTATTTTTAAATAATTAAATATAATAGATGAATAAATAATTTTAATATAAAAAAATAAAATAATTAATCTTGTTAAAATTATAATTATAGTTAGTAAGTAAGATTGATTATTAATTAAAAAATTAATAATAATTCATTTAGGGAAAAATCCAATAAATGGGGGTAATCCTCCTAATGAAAGAAAATTAATTAATATATTGATTTTTATAATTGGGTTGATATTATTAATGAATAATTGTTTAATATAAAATAAATTTATTATATTAAATAATCAACATATAATTCTAATTATAAACGAATAAACGATTAAGAAAAAAATTCATAAATTTTCTCTAATTATAATGGAAGTTAACATTCAACCTAAATTATTAATGGAAGAAAAAGCTATTAATTTACGTAAAGAGGTTTGATTTAATCCCCCTAAAGCTCCAATGATTACATTTATTGAGATAATTAAAATAATAAAATTTTTATTTAAAAAATATGATAAAATAATTATGGGGGTAATTTTTTGTCATGTTATTAAAATAAAATTATTAAATCAAGATAATCCTTCAACAATATTGGGGAATCAAAAATGAAAGGGGGATGATCCTATTTTTATAAGTATAGATGAATTAATTATTAATGATATGAAAAAATTTATATCAAAGTTTTTTAAAAAAATTATTTTTAATAAAATTGAAAATAAAAAATTAATAGAAGCAATAGATTGGGTTAAAAAATACTTTAAGGATGCTTCATTAGATAAAAGGTTATTTGAATTAGAAATTAGGGGGATAAATCTTAAGAGATTAATTTCTAACCCAATTCAACATCCAAATCATGAATTTGAAGAAATTGCAATTAAAGTACTAAAAATTAATATATAGAAAAAGAATATTTTTGAAGAATTAAATGTAAAATAAATTTAAGATAAAATTATTTGGTGAATTATAAATTCATTGATTAAATAATTATATTTTAGTGTAAGAAGCACAATAGTTTTTGATACTTTTAGATATAGTTTAATTCTATAAAATATAAATTTTAATAAAGGTAATATAAATTTACTTAATTTATCCTATCAGAATAATCCTTTAATCAGGCACTTTATTTTTAAAAAAAAGGATTTCCTTTATAGTTGGGGTATGAACCCAAAAGCTTTGTTTAGCTTATTTTTAA